GTTTTTTTAGACTATGCTTAATAGATATTTTTAGTTCATAATTCTCTTTAGACTCTAATTTTCCATTTCTACCATTTCTATAAGAATTCTAAAATTCTTTTCAAGTTTTAAATCTCTCAACAACAACCTCTTACTCCGTAAATCTATTACAAATTCATAAATCCTCTAAGGGATTTTTATATTTGATTATATGTTGTATATCCTCTAGGCACAAAACACAAAAAAGGACAGTTATTCTATTTTCATCATAGAACCATTATTCGATTATTTTTCCTCTTTTGATCATAATTTAATCAAAACTTCTCTAATTGTGCTAATCTATCCTAATCCGTAGGATAAATTTTTTGATTCTTCAACTTCGATGAAATCGGAATAATTCTTTTTTTTTTATACTTTATTCTTATACTAATGAATTTGGATGAAATCAAAATCAAATAGGATTCAAATATTTCTTTTTTTTTTTCTTGATTCCTGCCAAAAAAATTGAAGTAAAGTAGAGGGCTATATCTTTTTTTTTTTTTTTAAAAAAATGGAATGGGTCCGCTTTTATGTTATTTCGTACTGTACACTTCCTTTGTTTGTGAGATCATTTTATTTTCTCACGAGGGGTAATGAAAAGAGTTATAGAATGGATTGCTACCTATGCCCAGATCGCGGATAAATGGAAATTTTATTGATAAGACCTTTTCAATCGTAGCCAATATCTTATTACGAATAATTCCGACAACTTCAGGAGAAAAAGAGGCATTTACTTATTACAGAGATGGTGCGATTTGATTCTTAGTAGATCCATTTTTTTTTACTTTATTTACTTTACCGCTCTCAGTCTTAGGAAAAAGACACATGATTCAGAATAGAAAAAAAAAAGACTATTGAAAAAAAAGAAATCTACGCTTGTTGAAGGTGAAGTTTATAAATAAAGCAATTCCTTCTGTCGTGTATCCCCGATTAATGCAACCTCAGATGCTTCAATTGTTGATTCGAGTATTGAGCGAAAGGTTACACCTATGGGTCTGTATTGTGGGTCAACCCTACTACACTAGTACCAATAGGCGGCATAGAGGAAGAAGCACTACACCTAGGAATCAACAACACGAAAACTTTGTTAGAAATGATTCCTTTTCCTTATCGGGATCGGAACTAAGAGAAATGGTTGGGACAACAAACATCCATCTTGTTCGTACTTTGGATACCCATATAACCATCGAAGATTGTTGAAGTGACTAATTCCTGGAAATTAAGGAGCGTTGAGAACAAAGAAATTGTTGGAGTTGACTTTTTTATCTAGTACGAACACGCTTGATGTTAAGAAAAGATCTTTTGCAAGAGGGTTGGCTAGAGATTTCTTGTAAAAACATTAGCCCCGCTCAGCTCATAATGACAATATTTCGACTTTTTTTTTAATTCCATGGATTATTCTCATTATGCACATAAAGGAGGAGCCGTATGAGGTGAAAATCTCACGTACGGTTTTGGAACGGAGAATTCTTTGAATCGAATGACGACCGTAACGGATGTCGGCTCAATCCGAAGGAAATTATGCAGAAGCCTTACAGAATTATTATGAAGCTATGCGACTCGAAATTGATCCCTATGATCGAAGTTATATACTCTATAACATAGGCCTTATCTACACAAGTAACGGAGAACATACAAAAGCTTTAGAATATTATTTTCGAGCACTAGAACGAAACCCGTTCTTACCACAAGCTTTTAATAATATGGCTGTGATCTGTCATTACGTGCGACTATCTCCACTATAGAAATAAAAAAAGGAAAGAAAGAGCAAATACGCTAGGAAATAAATACGCTAGTAAATAAATACCCTAGTAAATAAAATACTCGAAAAAAAATAGGCTTTCTACATATTGTATCGTCCAAAAAACGATTTTTATCAGCTGTAACAAAAAAAAAAAAGAAACTTCATAGAAGTCGAAATATGAAGAAATATATGCCTAGATACTTTATTCTATGGATAAAGGATCTAATTGATAGATGAAGCACCGTAAAGATCAATTAGCGAGGTTTTGGGCCGATACAATAAATAAGAACTGCTTATTTATCTCATGATATGAGATAAAAATTAGGAATCAACTTATGTAATAAAGCCGATCCCCTAAGTTATTGAGCAGCGGTGTAGCATCAGATCCCAAAGACAGTAAGTCTTTTTTATGAGTAAGAAGTCTTTTTCAAGGATTCTATATAAATTTCTATATGATATGAAACCGAGATAGTTACCTTTCAGAAAAATCTAACAGACGATAGTCCCGAAACGCCTATGCTTTATTTTTCTGAAGGTGGGAGAAAAGATAAAACTTATTATTAATTTAATCCAAATTAAAGTTTGAAACTCATCTAATTAACCTCTTTTGGTTAACCCGAGACAAATCGATAGATCCAGGAGAAATCTCATTCAATTGGATATCTGGTAGGGTACAAAAATGGGACAGCAAAAGAATTGACTGCCGAGCCGTATGAGGTAGGAAACTCTCAAGTACGG